AGTAAAGTACTAAATTAGTAATATTCCTAGCTCTAAAGCCCACTCCTTCCCCATACTACAAGCGAAAGAGAAAATGTAAACACTACCATTAAAGCAGCCCAAGCGAGACTTACTATATCCATGTGAATGATGTCCCCTATCTCTATGAAATGAAGGAATTATTCCATTATTGATTCATAATCATAGTGGAATCAATGGTGCAGAGTCAAAATAGGATTCTTACTTACGGCTCTTTATGAAACAATTTCATGAATCCACTCATAAAAAGTTCCTATATTTCTTATTCAATAGAATTCTATTGAAATAGAAATAATTGGAAAAAAAAAGAAAATAGAATAATAAAAAATCAAATAAAATATAAGATATAAGAAAAAAAAGAAGAGCCATTCAACCATTCTGATTAAATTTATGAGCAGCACTAAAAGACTCTAGTGAGTCTGGATACAAAGTATTTTCAGTTCTTTCCACCCACAATTATTAAATGAATTTCCCATCAGCCTATCTAATCTAATTTCATCGCAGACAGAGTTAGTAGACACTACCTCAATATTAAGAAAGTTCTAGTGTAAAATAATTAGGGAGTCTTTCTAATCTTTTTGAGAATCCTTTATTCAACCTTAGTAGCCAAAATGGAGTGTCTCTTAGGAACCTTTGGATACCAAGATTTCCGACTTCTTACTTTCATAGTTCTGATGCCCAGAATGAATTCTCACTATTTCTTTTATTTGATTCAATTCAGAATAGCCCAAACCAATCATTAATAAGATTGGGTTGCTTCAGATTTCTTGGTACCTGTTTTAGCCACACTCAGAACCCAGATTTTGAGAAAAAATATGACAGTCTTTTATAGGCCCTACGGAAATCAAGTATCGACAGACCTAGCCCTTGCCTATGCTTTTGCGGGGCAAGAATTCGTCAAGTTCGATCAACAGGATTAAGAAATTCCAAGTATTTTTTTTGTTGATCAGGCGACACCCAGATTCGAACTGGGGATAAAGGATTTGCAGTCCCCCGCCTTACCACTTGGCCATGCCGCCAAAAAATCCCATCCAAAATGGATAAAGAAATAAAGAAATTATATAAGAAATTCGATTCTATTTATATTATAGAATTATATAGTATATATATATATACTTATATTCCTTATATTATATTCTATTTAGAATCTATTTCTAATTTATAGAATTCTATTTATTATTATTCTATTTCTCTCCTCATTTTGTTTTGATTTGAATTTTTTACTTTCTTAATTTCTTTTATTTTTGGATCTTGAATCCCATTGTACTTATCCTTTTCCAAAAAAGAATTCCTCTTTTTTATTGGATCCTGTTTCTATTCTTTTCTTCGATTGATTTTATCTCAAAACACGCGTCGCTTAAAAACTTACCTTCTCTTTTCACTTTTCTATAGATTCGATAGATCTATAGAAAAGTGAAAAGATTCCCGGCCCCGGTCACAGACCGTAAAATGCAGGGCAATTTAGAATAATTCACTCTTTACTTCATTAACTATTTACTTATTACTCTTTTACTCTTACTTACTTTTCTTACTTTGAATTAGCGAACAGCTCTTCAATTTGTATCTCCATTTGTATTCCCTTAATGGATGCAAAATCCAATTGATTTACGACTAATCATTATCAATTCTCATTATTCGAAATTATTCGAATTATAATAAAATATATGTGTATATGTAAACCCCAGAACAGTGTAAACTCCAGAACATAAATTTTTATACGTGGATACCGAGTCCGGGTCTATTTCTTATGCACATATCCCTATATAGGATCATCGTGCTTGAATATTTCATTGAATATAAATAGAAGATAGACATTATGGTAGAGTGCGACCTAACCTATGTTGCACCAAGTTCAATTATGATAAAAGATGTGATATACGGATAGCTAGATAGCTATATCGGCATGTACTTCCTAAAGATTACTCCTATGACTATATATGTACGCAATTCCATTGTATTTTAGAGATTCTACTACCAAAAAAAATATTTGCGAATTCCTTTTTGAACATTCAATTGCGTGTGCTAAAAAAATGGAAACTCTATGCTTTTCCTGATTCTTCTTTTTTTATCTCATTCATAGAGAGCAGATTGACTCTTGAATTCATTTATTTTCTCTTTTTTTGTACCCTGATCGTAATATCATAATAAAAGAATTAGGTATAAATTGGATCAATTTTGATATCCGATAAAAGACTCCATCAGCCTAAGTGACATAATTTTTCCCAGGAATGCTTTATCAATTTGCATTTATTTATATTTGTACCTGGCTCAAGCTCAAATTCGAACTTGCATCGAAAATGAAAATGCCCTCCATTTCTCTGTGTCTTGCTTCCGTTCATACGTATGATATATATGGATGGAGTTGACTAAAATTTTATGTGATTCAGTAAACAGAATATCCATTCCATCATTGCTAGATCAATCGGTATGGTTCGATGAATAGTGAGCCAAGTCGCCAATAATGGGATTTTTTCAATAAAAA